GAAATACTAGGCCCACTAAAGGCACAAAAACAGAGGGAAAGTTGAAAGTTGTCATAGAATGGGTACCTCGATTTACTATTTGTTTTGTACCTGTTATTATTATTTAGAAAGATATCTTATAATAATTATAATTATTAATTGGAATTATGAAATTCTTATTAATTAAGAATTCCATTTATTAATTAGTATTTATGAAATTTGAATTTCAAATTAGTATAGATCTCAGTATATATCTAAGAGAGTATATACTGGACTTATTCATCTTTCTACATGACAAATATGTATGATAATCACCTTTTTTATTATTCTTTATTTTTTTTTTTCTCGTCTTTTGCTCTTGTCTCCTAATTTTAATTTAATAAAGAAAAAGTTTCTTACAAATTATCGAAAGATTCGTTAGAATCCGATCCAACAGGGATTCTTAGTCAAAATGGGATTCTCGAGAGATAGAGAAAGATAGAAAACTCTATATCTATCTTTCTCTATTTGAATTATATATACATACGTAAGGCGGGAGGAGGAAATTTGTTTTATTTGCAAAATTTCACGAAAAGAAGAATTGATTCTTTTATCTTGTTGATAGAGGCTTCTTAATTAGTAAGCCGGAATATAAATAAAAAGAATAAATAAAAAAGAATAAAAAAAAAAAGAGTTATCCGCAACTTTTGATTCTTTCTACAATTAGATCTTATGTCAACAAAGAAAATTCCATTTGTCTGATTTTGACTTGGAGTCCGATAAACTAATTTGCTACAAATAAAATAATTGAACTTAATGTTCTACTCGATTGGATTTTGATTCAAAGGAAAGAAACCGTGGACCTGAAATAACTCATTCAGAACGCTTTTTAAAGTATTACGTGGTACGACTAGATCGAATAAGCCCTTCTCGAATAAATATTCCGTTTCTTGTGAACCTTCAGGTACTTCTTTATTCAATGTTTGTTCAATTACCCTTTTACCCGCAAATGCAATATAGGCATCGGGTTCGGCAACAATGATATCCCCCAACATACCAAAACTGGCTGTCACCCCACCAGTAGTAGGAGATGTAAGGATTGATACATAGAATAACTTTTGATTTGTTTGAAAATCATATAAAGCAGAAGATATTTTAGCCATTTGCATCAAGCTCAAACTTCCTTCTTGCATGCGTGCCCCCCCGGAAGCACACACTATAATAAGAGGTAGAGATTGCTTAGTAGCGTACTCAATCAAACGGGTTATTTTCTCCCCGACTACGGATCCCATACTACCCCCCATAAACCCAAACTCCATAACCCCCATTGCTACGGGAATACCGTTTAATCGACCTATACCGGTTTGAATAGCCTCAGTTAATCCTGTCTCTTTTTGATAAGAATCGATACGATCTATATAAGGATCCTCCTCCGAATGAAATTCAATGGGATCCAGAGAGGCCATCTTTTCATTCATAGGATCCCAAGTATCCGGATCGATCAAAAGTTCGATCCTCTCTGAACTATTCATTTTCAAATGACATCCGCATTCTTCACAAATATACAATTTTGCTTTCAAAAATCTCTTATAATTTAATGTATAACAATCTTCGCATAGAACCCACAAATGCTTGTATTTTTGAGTGGAATCCTGCTCAGTATCACTTTCTATTTCAGTATCACTTTCTATTTCAGTATCACTTTCTATTAACTCAGTATCACTTTCTATTAACTCAGTATCACTTTCTATTTCAGTATCACTTTCTATTAACTCAGTATCACTTTCTATTAACTCAGTATCACTTTCTATTAACTCAGTATCACTTTCTATTTCAGTATCACTTTCTATTAACTCAGTATCACTTTCTATTAAAGTGAAATCACTATCATTCGTGCTGGTTCTTATACCGAACCTCTCACTTTTACTACTATTTTCACTCTCACCACAAACGGAACTAGAAAAGTCACTCTCATCGCAACTCTGAATGCTATATCCTCTATTCTTATTATTCAAAGAAGGACAATCGTCGTTACCCTTGCAAATCTGATTTTCAATAACACAATCTGTGTTATAACTGCCCCCACTAATATCCCTAAAAGTGCCATCATCATTTAGATCCGTTTCACAGGTATTGTGAAGATGAATATCCGAATCTAAATGATTCGGATATTCATCTTCACTGTTATTTTCAACAGGACCAGCACTACCCGTTGATTTACTTAGTCCACACCTGTGCTCGAATTTCAACAATACAAAATTGAACCACAATTCTTTCAGAGAATAACCCCCCCGATGTATGAAAAATACATCCGAATGAAATTTAAATTTTATCATAGTGCTACCCCCCCCAGATGGCTGTTTATTAGCCTACTTTTATAATTACATAGATATTATTATCTATGTAATTAGATATATATTATAGAAGTTTCTGATAATAAATTCTGACAGTAAATCCAATATTGAAAATGAAAAAAAAAAAAAGGAAAATTGATAATCTGGGTTAGCACTTTACTAAAACTATAAACTATAGTTAAGCCCTT